ATAGACGAGATTTTCAAAAAAAAATGCTTCTTCCTATTCCTGGAAGAAAAGAAAGATTTCTTTACTTGATACAAATTTGACATAACAACATGATAAAGTTTTATTTTATTTCTATTTAATTATTTCATTTAGTAATTTAGTAGAATTATTATTAATTAATAATTTATTAATTAATTTTTATTTTTAATTATTATTTAGAATTAATTAATTATTGTAATTGAAATAAGGTTTTCATTATAACCATATATAGTGATATAGTGAAATGATATTCCAGGTTCTTTTAAAATAAAAGTAAAAGAATTTTTTTTTTCAATACCCACTCTTTGATTTCTATGTTCTTTATTTTTATTAGTTTTAGTTAAGAATTCGAGTGATTGGGCTGTCTATTGATTCTGAGAGGAAATGAAATATTCAAATGATTTTTCATCAAATGACTATTCATCTATTTATTTTGATGTAACTAGTGGAAGGAAAGATCTATGGAAAAATGGTGGTTCAATTTGATGTTTTCCAAGGGGGGGATAGAATCTAGGTGTCGGCTAAGTAAATCAATGGATAGTCTTGATCCTCTTGAGAATACCCGTGTAAGTGAACACCTCGTTCTAAATGATACAGAAAAAAACATTTTGAGTTGTAGTACTCGTGATAATAGGAATGTTGATCGTTTAGTCGGCGTGGGGGATATTCGGACTTTCAGCGCGAATGACACTTTTTTGGTTCGGGATAGTAATAATAGAGACAGTTATTCCATATATTTGGATATTGAAAATCAAGTTTTTGAGATTGACAATGATCATTTTTTTCTTAATGAATTAGAAAGTTCTTTTTATAGTTATTGGAATTCTAGTTATTTGAATAATGGACCTAGGAGTGCTGACTCCCGCTATGATCATTATATGTATGATACTAATTATAGTTGGAATAATTACATCAACAGTTGCATTGATAGTTATCTTCGTTCTCAAATCTGGATTGATAGTTATATTTTAAGTAGTAGTGAACATTATAATGAAAGTTACCTTTATAATCACATTTGTGATCAAAGCAGAAATTGTAGTGAAAATAAGAGTTCCGGTCTAAGAACTGGCACAAATAGTATCGATTTAACTCTAAGAGAAAGTTCTAATGATCTTGATGTAACTCAAAAATATAGGCATTTGTGGGTTCAATGTGAAATTTGTTATGGATTAAATTATAAGAAATTTTTGAAATCACGAATGGATATTTGTGAACAATGTGGATATCATTTGAAAATGAGTAGTTCAGATAGAATTGAACTTTTGATTGATCCAGGCACGTGGAATCCTATGGATGAAGACATGTTATCTCTGGATCCCATTGAATTTCATTCAGAGGAAGAACCCTATAAAGATCGTATTGATTCTTATCAAAAAAAGACAGGATTAACTGAGGCTATTCAAACAGGTATAGGCCAACTCAACGGCATTCCCGTAGCAATTGGGGTTATGGACTTTCAGTTTATGGGGGGTAGTATGGGATCCGTAGTAGGCGAGAAAATTACTCGTTTGATCGAGTATGCTGCCAATAAACTTTTACCTCTTATTCTAGTGTGTGCTTCTGGAGGAGCACGAATGCAAGAAGGAAGTTTGAGCTTGATGCAAATGGCTAAAATATCTTCTGCTTTATATGATTATCAATCGAATAAAAAGTTATTTTATATATCAATTCTTACATCTCCTACGACTGGCGGGGTGACTGCTAGTTTTGCTATGTTGGGAGATATCATTATTGTTGAACCGAACGCCTATATTGCATTTGCAGGTAAAAGAGTAATTGAACAAACATTGAATAAGACAGTACCTGAGGGTTCACAAGCGGCTGAATTTTTATTCCATAAGGGCTTATTCGATCTAATCGTACCACGTAATCTGTTAAAAAGTGTTCTAAATGAATTATTTCAGCTTCACGCGTTCTTTCCTTTGAATCATAACTCAAGTATAGCTTTAAGTTAATTAAATGAATTCCATTTTTGGGGTTCTAGTGAACAAGTATTTGTTTATCGATTTGTCAAAAAAAATTGGAAAAATCCAACGAATGGTTTTTTGTGACAATTAAGAAGAATTTGTAGAATTGTAGTAAAGAATCATGTAGATAATTGCTGATATTCTTGATTACTAAGTAGGAAATGAAACCTCTATCAACTAGCAACAAGCTAAAAGAACGCAATTTTTTTTTCCGCGAAATTTAATTGGGTAATGAAAATAATAAATAAAAAATTTCATCTTATTTTCTTACCTTCGGATTATAACGAAATTTTCGGGAATTTACAATTTATTTGCATTTATAAGTGGAAGAAGCTCTTTATTATTTATTCCATTACTTTATTAAAATTAAAGTTATAAAACAAGAGTGGATTATCATTTATATCTATATATTTCATGTAGAAAATTGAATAAGCTCATTTAATTAGTTCTAGATTCCTTGCACTTTCATTCTATAATACTTATTTAATACTTAAACTTAGATTCACTTCGATATACTATAATTTATATTAGATATACTATAATACGAATTAGAATACGAATTCTAATAATTAGAAGATATCTTTCTCTTTTTAACAATAATAATATAGAATATAGTAAGTAAAAAGATTAATATAACAATAAATAACAGATACAAATATTCAATCGGGGGTGCCCAGCCTATGACAATTCTTAACAATTTACCCTCTATTTTTGTGCCTTTAGTAGGCTTAGTCTTTCCGGCAATTGCAATGGCTTCCTTATCTCTTCATGTTCAAAAAAACAAGATTTTTTAGATTCGATGAAAGAAAGTTTTACTTATTTTTTCAAGACCTATACTTGAATCATAACAGAAATATCCGTTTTAGCTATATATTTAGTATAATTATGGTATAAAATAAAAAAAAAAAAATGACACCGATAAAAGAAGGGTTTTTTATGCAGACGTGAATATGATATATTAATAAACGAGCCATTTGAAAATCAATATCAATCAAGATTGGAGTAGATGCCTGAAATAAACGCAAAGTAAAAGTATCCGTATGCGCGTAGATAGGGGATCGTACGAGAGTGCTTCATTTTAGTATTTTAGACTAACAAATTGGATGAATTCCTACCCAAAATGCACATCAGAATGGTGCGAGTTGATGAAAGTTACTTCGGAAACAAAAAAAGTAAAGTAAAATTTATGCGGGCTAGTCTCTCACTTCCAATAAAATGCAACCGGATCTAGTATGAGTTGGCGATCAGAACATATATGGATAGAACTTATAGTGGGGTCTCGAAAAACAAGTAATTTCTGTTGGGCTTTTATACTTTTTTTAGGTTCATTGGGGTTTTTATTGGTTGGAATTTCTAGTTATCTTGACAGAAATTTGATATCTTTATTTCCGTCTCAGGAAATCATTTTTTTTCCCCAAGGGATCGTGATGTCTTTTTATGGGATCGCTGGTCTATTTATTAGCTCTTATTTGTGGTGTACAATTTCATGGAATGTGGGTAGCGGTTATGATCGATTCGATAGAAAAGAAGGAATCGTGTGTATGTTTCGTTGGGGATTTCCTGGAAAAAATCGGCGCATCTTACTCCGATTTCTTATGAAAGATATTCAGTCTATCAGAATAGAAGTTCAAGAGGGTATTTATGCTCGGCGTGTTCTTTATATGGAAATCAGAGGCCAGGGGGTCATTCCTTTGATTCGTACTGATGAAAATTTGACTCCACGAGAAGTTGAGCAAAAAGCTGCGGAATTGGCTTCTTTTTTGCGCGTACCAATTGAAGTAGTTTGAAATGAACTGAAAACTGAAGAATAAACATTTGTCTTACCAGGAGGCCAGGAGTCCCTTCTTTTGCTTTTTTGTTTCTAGAGTATAACTTAACTGAAGTTTCTCCACAATACTTGATGAAGCAAAGAAGACGTATATTATTAATATACTAAACAATACAATGAAATATACTAAACAATACATTTTTTTTGTCAGTCATGTATTCTTTCGTTTTTTAGACTATGATTCTGTAATTTTTTCGAAATTCAAAGACTAACTAACCACTGGACTCATAAAAAAATAGATAATAAATTTAGATTTTAGAAGTTCGAGGTCTTGTAATAGAACTTATGCTGGAATAGTAGATCGTCTAGAGTCGACGAATGAGACGGGGTTCGGTCAAAATTTACAGACAAAAAAATGAAAAAAAAAAAAGCATTCATTCCCCTTTTATATCTTACATCGATAGTATTTTTGCCCCGGTGGATCTCTTTTTCATTTAATAAAAGTCTGGAATCTTGGGTTACTAATTGGTGGAATACTAGTCAATCTGAAACTTTTTTAAGTGATATTCAAGAAAAGAGTATTCTAGCGAATTTCATAGAATTCGAGGAACTCTTCCTATTGGACGAAATGCTAAAGGAATACCCGGAAACACATTTACAAAGGTTTCGTATCGGAAGAATCCATAAAGAAACGATTCAATTGATCAAGATGTATAATGAAGATAGTATCCATATGATTTTGCACTTCTCGACAAATTTACTCTGTTTCGTTATTCTAAGTGGTTATTCTATTCTAGGTAATGAAGAACTTATTATTCTTAATTCTTGGGTTCAAGAATTCCTATATAATTTAAGCGACACAATAAAAGCCTTTTCTATCCTTTTATTAACCGACTTATGTATAGGATTCCACTCACCTCATGGTTGGGAACTAATGATTGGCTCTGTCTACAAAGATTTTGGATTTGCTCATAATGATCAAATTATATCTGGCCTTGTTTCCACTTTTCCAGTCATTTTGGATACAATTTTTAAATATTGGATCTTCCGTTATTTAAATCGTGTATCTCCATCACTTGTAGTAATTTATCATTCAATGAATAACTGAAAAATAATGATCCACCGACAAAATTTTTAGAAGGTTGGTTATTTTTTAACCACTTCAAATTTTACTTTTTTTATATTTTATACCTTTTGTATATACATCCACACATCCAAGAGATTCCAATTTTTACATTTTAGTAAAA